CTTCCTCGAATCTTTCATTTAGAGGGAAAGGATTCCAATAAAATCCTTTTAAGAAATAAAGTTTTTTATTGGAATATGAATTAAACTGAAGGACCCCTTAACTATTAAGGGGATTAATCGAACGAATCACACTTTTACCACTAAACTATACCCGCTACAATGCGATTATTGTATAAAAAAGGGACTTTTGTCGAACGAGAGAATCGGGCGTAATCAAGATAGGACAGAAATGAAAAATAATTATGAAATGAAAATTAGAGATTATAACGTTGACGTCTTTGTCAGGAGTCCTAATGAAATTAGGAAAAGAGGACTTATTTCGTTTAAATAATTAAATTTAATAATTAAGAACTGGAAATAGTCCTTCTTTTTATTGTTGTTTGAATACAATAACAAGGATTTAATTTTTTGGTTTCAAATCAAATACAAATAAATCATTTTTTCTATGGTTCGGCGGTGTGGTTCATTGGAACAAAAAAAGGGCCNNTAATTAAGAACTGGAAATAGTCCTTCTTTTTATTGTTGTTTGAATACAATAACAAGGATTTAATTTTTTGGTTTCAAATCAAATACAAATAAATCATTTTTTCTATGGTTCGGCGGTGTGGTTCATTGGAACAAAAAAAGGGCCCGGCTGGGTACTGACCAGGCCAGGCCGTGGAAGTGGAAATCAAAAAAGGCCCTGTTGAATGAAATTAAAGAGATATTCTTTTCTTTCTTTTTTTTTTCTATTTCGATTCGAGATATCTCTTTCGAATCCTTTCTTTATTTTAATTTTATAGAAATCGAATTGCTGATAAAAGTTGTATCTATTTCTATAATAGAATACAAACGAAAATAAAAAAAAAAATCAATCCTATAAACTCTATTTTCTATAAGCTATATAATAAATTGATTGATATTATATAATCAATTTCTTTATATACTAAATATTTCAATAAAATTTTTAAATAAATTAAATATGGTTTTTTTTTAAAAATTATTTTTTTTTTTATTTAAAATATTAATTTTTTTTTTTTTTTTTTTTCAATTAGGAGAGATGGCTGAGTGGCTTAAAGCGTCGGATTGCTAATCCGGTGTACGAGTTATTTGTACCGAGGGTTCGAATCCCTCTCTTTCCGTTTCCGTCGATGGCTTGGTATCTTTCAAATTAGAATTCGAATTTAGCGAACATTTTTGCTTTTTTGTAATAATAAAAGCTGCGGAATAGATAAAATCCTAAGAACATTTATAAGAATAAAGCAAGGAAAAACTTCTTATTTTTTATTCTTCGCGTCCGGGATTACGTCCTGGATCATTAGATAGGAATCCGAAGATGAAGAGAGAAACAAAGAATATCACTACGGTGTAAACAAAGAGTTTGAGAGTAAGCATTACACAATCTCCAAATCATTTTTTTGGGGAAAAGGAAAAAGAGAATAGATTCTCTATTTTTATACTACATATCCGATTTTGACACCAAGAAATTAAGTTCTTTTTATAATTTCTATAAATATTTCAGAAATTAACACAATTAGACTTCGATTTTGTGGTGGGCTCTAATAATATGGTTTTTCAGTGAAAAAAGGTCAGAATCAGTAAATGTGGGGGGAGGGTAAAAAGGTCAGAATCAGTAAATGTGGGGGGGGGGTCAAAATTGATCCTGGCTCCCCAAGAATTTAATTTTTTAAATTGAGGGTTCGTTCATATTGTAAGACTCATCTCTGATCTTATCAATTGTTAGAATTTTTTTTCTCGAACTCGAATAAATCATGAATTTTTCTAGGACAGTATTAAAGATCTCATCGAAAACTTACAGCAGCTTGCCAAACAAAGGCTAAGAGAAAAAATAGAACGGGTATTACTGGCATAACATCTACAATTGGATTCAAAAAAGCGTAGGCCTCGGGCAATTTGGCAAATAAAAAACTACTCGAATAAAGGGCAGAATTAAGACAGATATAGATCAAACTAAAAATATTAAGCATAACAAACATTTTGTTCTTGGAGATAATTGTATTTTGATTGAGTTTTTAATATGTTATTGATATAAGATAAAAATGAAGAAAAGAAAGTAAGGTAAACAAAAAAAAATACTTCTTTGAACCGAACCAATCAAAATAAAAATCCTTCATTTCTCACAAGAGAATAGAAGAAATCATATTTTCATACAATATCTTAATTGAATTCTATGTAATGATCAAGAAATTTGGTTTCATTTTCGATCGACACGTGTCAAAATCTTAATACTAAACCATAATCTAATTTTAGAGATTTGGACTGGAATTGACGAACAACCAATACCAATATTAGTCTTTATTAGTACCGAATCGAAATTTAAATGGGGCGTGGCCAAGTGGTAAGGCAACGGGTTTTGGTCCCGGTATTCGGAGGTTCGAATCCTTCCGTCCCAGAGCGGACAGAATCAAAATGATCTTTTTGATCAACCTTCTTAAGAGTATAATTTTTGATAAAATGTACTTCTTGTTTCTAATTTTTCATAAAATGTACTTCTTGTTTCTAATTTTTCAAAATTCTTCTCTGAATCAGATCCTTTTTCACAAATTGAATTCAATTCAAATAATACAAAAATGTAACTGAATGCATTTGTGATCCAGGTAAGATGGGAACATCGATCACAAGAGTTTGAATTCACAAAAAAAAAGTTGGATGGGCGTTTTAGCGTATGCCCCTCCCTTTCACTTTCATATTTCAGTTCGTTTCTTAGAAAAGCCTTACGCCCCATATCTAGTTGAATTTTCAAGGATCCAGTCGAAATCCGAAAGCCTATTTCAGTTCGTTTCTTAGAAAAGCCTTACGCCCCATATCTAGTTGAATTTTCAAGGATCCAGTCGAAATCCGAAAGCCTCTATATTTCCTATTGAATTCGGGATTAAGTTTCTTAAGACTAGGTTAGGTTAAAATAAAAAAAAAATAGGAAAGGAAACGATGACTTAATCTGGACCCTTTTGGCTTTGTATCTATACAAAATAGTCTAGCATCCCGTAAAATAGGATCTTTTTTTTTTTTTTATTTCCATCCCCAAAGAATGAATTGGGCGTGGGAGTAGATAAGAGTTAGTGAGCAATGGAAGATATCGATTTCAATATCTGTGTCTGTCCAAATCTCATTAACCAATAATCCAGTTCCATACGGAGGAATGGATTTTCTTTGACCCTCATTTTTAGGTATTTTTTCTTTTGTTTTAATGAATAATTGTAAATCCCTGGAAAAGCAATTTAGACGGGGGTGATTCATACATCCTATTTACTTTATTTTCATATTTGCATTTTAGACGGGGGTGATTCATACATCCTATTTACTTTATTTTCATATTTGCATTTTTGGGAAAGATTCAAGATTATTGAATTTCAAGCCCAAGCCAAAGAAACTACGCATAAATTGAGGAAATGCTTATACGCATGGATTGCTATTTTTCTATTTCAGTGATAACCTTCTTTCTCCTTTTTTTTTGAAAAAGATTTGCGAGCCCTTACCTTACTGTTAAATATTTAACATACAATATACATAATTATTTCCAATGAAAATTCTTCAGTCTAATCTGATAGATATGGAAATCGCCGATTTTTTGCAATTCTGATTTGATCTTTCAGGATTCAGGATGAAAGAATAACAACCTAAATATTCACTTCATATAGACGGAAAAAAAAGAAAAAAAGACTGTGTATCGGCCGAAGCAATGACTATTCATGATTCCATAATTGAATCAATTACATACCGGTTCCAAACTATAGAAATGTTATGGTAAAACTTCGTTTGAAACGATGTGGTAGAAAGCAACGTGCGACTTGAAGGACATGATCCGCTATGGATTTTTTTACATCCACTGTTTTCGATTTTATATGAATGGGCTCTTGGCTCGACATCCTTTGTTCTGTTCTATTATAATCCTCATTTTTTGTTGGGTTATAATGTAAATAGTACATGATGGAGCTCGAGTAGAAAGTATTTATTCATTTCTCAGGGGCAAGGATCTAGGGTTAATATCAATCAATAAGTTGGAAAAAACTTCGTAAGTATATTTTCGATATAGAAATCGAAAGGATCTGATTCAAGCAATTTTTAAATCCAAAAGCAAAAGGAAAATTTGTTGGAATTGGGAAAACTCTTTCGATCAAAAGTATATCATGCAGGAATCAATTGTTCATATGATTCTTTGATAGAAAGAAATCAAAAAAAGGGTGTGTTGCTGCCATTTTTAAAACATTAAAGATCACCGAAGTAATGTCTAAACCCAATGATTCAAGGCAAAGATAACGGATCCTGGAACAAGGAAATACCGTTTTCAATTGTCTCAACAATTAGTCAGAATCAAGAATCCAAAAATAGATTCGAAACGAGACAAAAAAGGGGGTTCGAGACCACTCAAAAAAGCAAATGCCTACGGATTTTCTTTTGGGCTGTTCGAAAGTTATCCAACTTGAGTTATGAGAGTACGAATGCTTTCTTTTTCATTTTCATTTTTGAAAAAGAAAAACAAAGAAGGACTTAAATTTATAATTGATTTGGTTATTTTATAGATCTATTTGACATTCTAATTCTCTACGGAGACAGAACTTCTAATCATTTTTTCTCGAGCCGTACGAGGAGAAAACTTCTTATACGTTTCTAGGGGGGGTATTGTTCATCTATATCTATCCCAATGAGCCGTTTATCGAATCGTTGCAATTGATGTTCGATCCCGAAGAGAAGGAAGAGATCTTCGGAAAGTGGGTTTTTATGATCCGATAAATAATCAAACCCATTTAAATGTTCCTGCTATTCTATATTTCCTTGACAAGGGCGCTCAACCTACAGGAACCGTTCATGATATTTCAAAGAAGGCAGGGGTTTTTACAGAACTTAGTCTTAATCACACGAAATTCAATTAAGCCATAGAACAAAAAAAAAGGGTGTGGATGAGTCCTATATAGTTTTGGATAATTTTTTCTTTCCTACCCCCCCTTTTTTTTGTTCTATTCATACCTATTTATTATTTCGATTATAATTCCTACCATAGA